ACTAGGATGAAACTAAAAGAGTTCCGCATTATGAACTATGTACCGCGCACATCACTTAGATGGGCTATAGAAAGTAACATAGGAGGAAATGAAGAAATAGAATCTGAAAAAAATATAGAAGGAAATGAAAGAGGATCATATTCTATTTGTACTGTATCTGAAATGAACTTTGGCTATTCCCATCCCTCAACTCCTCTAGACTATACTTTTTCTCTTTCAACTAACTAATTTAGCCTTTCGAATATGTATAAAGTATTAACGTTTTTTTTGAACAAAAGGAGACACAGTATGAACAAATAAAAAAACAAGAGGAAACAAAATGGAATTCTTTTGTATACTTTATATACATATGATATATATAAGGGGTATATCTCCGACATTTAGATGGATAAATATGTATCATGATTTATACTATTAATGAATATGTATGTCGACCCATATCAATTAATTTTTAGAATATATACTCATACAAATTACTCATGTGCCAGGAACCAGATTTGAACTGGTGACACGAGGATTTTCAGTCCTCTGCTCTACCAGCTGAGCTATCCCGACCATTCACGACGCATCATCCTCATTTTATTTTAATATAGGACTTGGGTCTATGTCAATTAGTCAATTAGAAAAACGAAAAAGTATTACAAAGTATTATACAGGATCTAATAGAATTTCTTGGATCTTCAAAAATAAATTTTCAAAGTTTCAGTACAGTACAAGTAATGATATGTATTGTTAATTATTCAAATTTAATGGATTCCTTGCTCAAATCATTTGTACTGTACGCGTATCATATATATCACACACAAGTCTTGTGATAAGAAAAAAATTTTCGCTCAGATCCATTTGTGAAAGAAAAGAGTAGAATGAGAATGAATGATAAATATAACGAATTTTGATTTGAATCGCTAACAAAATGATAAAATGAAAATAAATAATTAGGGAGTCAACCGGGTCGTTTTGGGGATAGAGGGACTTGAACCCTCACGATTTCTAAAGTCGACGGATTTTCCTCTTACTATAAATTTCATTGTTGTCGATATTAACATGTATAATGGGACTCTATCTTTATTCTCGTCCGATTAATCAATTATTAAAAAGATCTATCAGACTACGGTGGAGTGAATGGTTTGATCAATGAATATTCGATTCTTTTTTCAATTTTTAATCGATTCACAACAAGTCTTTCATTTTTCATATAAATATAAAAAAATACAGATTTGGGTCGTCATTAATCATTTTGAGATAGTATTTCAGTACTATACGTATGTATATAGGTTTATCCTTCATCCTTGCTGAAGTTTCGATGGAAGGATTCCTTTACTAACACAATGCAGCCAACTCCATTTGTTAGAACAGCTTCCATTGAGTCTCTGCACCTATCCTTTTTTATTTTCGGTTTATGAAACCCTTGTTTATTTTCATAAAACAGGATTTGGCTCAGGATTGCCCATTTTTAATTCCAGGGTTTCTCTGAATTTGAAAGTTCTCACTTGGTAGGTTTCCATACCAAGGCTCAATCCAATTAAGTCCGTAGCGTCTACCAATTTCGCCATATCCCCTCTTTTTTTTTGATGTGATTAAGATCACATCATGATGCCGCCCCCCCCCCTTTTCTTTCATTTCTATTATACTGGACCGGTTGAATTCATTAGATACCGGTTCCTATATTGAAAAGTTTTTTCTACTATTTGATTTCTTGTATATTTTCTTTCATCTCTATCGGAGACCCGTATTTGGTCCAATCAGAAATGATTCTATCATTTCTATATCATCAATTCAATATAGATCGCATAACATATATATTATAGTATAATATATATTTATTATACTTATATATGCCCCTATTTCTACCGTTTTTAGCGTGAAATTTTAAATACTTGAACGGTCTATTCTTTTTTTTTTTTTTCGTCTTAACTTTCACCTTTCCGAATGAAACCAGAGGAGTGTTTCATTATGATCTGGATTGCGCTTTTATCTTTCATGTTATTCTTAGGGCAGGCCTTCTATAACATAACAAAAAAAAACATTATAACATAACAAAAAAACGAAAAGGAAGATTTGAGTATTATTAATTAAAATTAATAGCCATAACTAAAACTAATAAAATGGCTATACCTAACCATTCCGTTAATTTCGAATTAGAAGAGAATTCAAAATAAAATTATTTATTAATTAAATATGAAATTATTTCGAATTATATATAATAAATAATAATATTATAAGATTGTAATATACAATAAATATAGAAATATGTAATATACAATAAATATAGAAATAGAATAAGATTCTAAACTTAATTACATTACTTTACTCGATTTTATTTAAAATGATATATTAAAATATATTTTCAAATTAAATTAAAATGAAATATATATATTTCTATATATAAAATATATATGATCCATTATGAAATATAATAAAATTATGTAATAAAAAATAGTAAACATAGAATAGTAAAAAAAATCTTACCATCTAATTAAGCTAATTAAGATATTTATTATTGATAAACATATATTTGATATTTGAGAAATAGATCAAAATTTTATATCGCGATATTTAATAATATCGCTATATTAATAGGTATGTTCTATAATATTCAAATATCCAATATGTTTGGAAATTCGAAAATTCTATTTTTCTATATATCATATTTCTTATGAAAATATCATATTTCTTATGAAATAGCTAAGAATGAACAGTTAATATCTCAGTAGTTTACTAAATTAGTATACGTGTACAATTTATGTTATGTGAGCCCGCTTAGCTCAGAGGTTAGAGCATCGCATTTGTAATGCGATGGTCATCGGTTCGATTCCGATAGCCGGCTTTTCTCCGTTTGTTTGATTTTTGATTTTTTACATAATTGATAATGTGAAATCAAAGCGAAAAACTTCTTTCCCTTTTCCCAAGGGTCACCCTATCATCTCGTAGGAACTTCCAATTATGAATAAAAATGGGATTGGAGGAGTTCGGTCTCTGTAGAACAAATCAATCAAGAAAAGAACCCTGAATTTTTATTATTATTATTTAAAATTCTTTTTATTTATATAATACAATTATTTATATACAATAAGGTCCGGATATTGATACAATTCCTCTAATTATTCTTTGTAATACAATACTTCAGTAAATTTCGATTAATTTATCATATTTTAGTTTAGTTTTAATTTTGTTTTATGAAATTTCATAAAAAAATAAGGAGTCTTTATGTCACGTTACAGAGGGCCTCGTTTCAAAAAAATCCGTCGTCTGGGGGCTTTACCGGGACTAACTAGTAAAAAGCCTAGAGCCGGAAGCGATCTTAGAAACCAATCGCGCCCCGGAAAAAAATCTCAATATCGTATTCGTTTAGAAGAAAAACAAAAATTGCGCTTTCATTATGGTCTTACAGAACAACAATTACTTAAATACGTTCGTATCGCCGGAAAAGCCAAAGGATCAACAGGTCAGGTTTTACTACAATTACTTGAAATGCGTTTGGATAACATCCTTTTTCGATTGGGTATGGCTTCGACTATTCCTCAAGCCCGCCAATTAGTTAACCATAGACATATTTTAGTTAATGGTCGTATAGTAGATATACCAAGTTATCGCTGTAAACCCCGAGATATTATTACAGTGAGGGATGAGCAAAAATCTAGGGCTCTGATTCAAAATTATCTTGATTCATCCCCCCGCGAGGAGTTGCCAAACCATTTGACTCTTCACCCATTCCAATATGAAGGATTCGTCAATCAAATAATAGATAGTAAATGGGTCGGTTTGAAAATAAATGAATTGCTAGTTGTAGAATATTACTCTCGTCAGACTTAACCCCAACTAAAATAACAAGGGTTCGGACAATTTTGACCTCTCCATTTTGGCTTAAGTAAAGGGACCCGGGGTAAGTAAGGTAAGGGGTTTGATCTGGGGATTTTGATCTCATTCATGTATCATAGATCGGTAGGGGATTTTCATTCCTTGTCCATTTTGCCCAGTATTTTTTGTACCACAGAAGATTTGGATTAGGAATACATAATCGATATCAAAGAAAAGAAAGGTCTAACTGTTGGAGTATACATTCTTATTTGATGCATTGCAGTCAGTAACATTGGTGAATTAGGTGAAGAGTACGGAAAGAGAGGGATTCGAACCCTCGGTAAACAAAAGTCTACATAGCAGTTCCAATGCTACGCCTTGAACCACTCGGCCACCTCTCCTACATAATGATTATGGCCAAAAAACCGAGTTAATAGTGAGTCATTCATATTATTTTGGATAGGTATCTACATTGAATTAAAATTATTAAAAAATTGAACTCTAAAAATAGAAAACTTTTCATCAAAGACAAATCCTTCCGCATAAATCTTTTTTGTGAAAAATTGTAAAATAAAGATATATCTATTCATGTTTGCGAAGATGGGGTTTCCGCCCTTTCTAATATTTATACCGGATTTAATCTCTCAATTGAAACGAATTCAACGATTGATCCATTTTTTTAGACTGTGTTTAATGGATATCTTTAGATCATTATTCAATTTTCATAAAAATTCTAAAATGCCTTTCCAGTTTTAGATTTTTCAACAACAACTCCTTACTCCAACTTCTTAACCCATAGATTGATTTCAAATTCATGAACCGTCCCCCGGATTTTTTTTTTTTTTTTATTGATTCCTGTCAAAACGAAACAATTTGAGTATGAGTAAAAGGTCTTCCTTTTTATTTTAATGAATCCGTTTTTATGTTATTTCGTACTGTACAATTCCTTTGTTTGTGGGATCATTTTCTCACGAAATGAAATTAAAATAAATTATAGAATGGATTAATACACCTATGTCTAGATCTGGGATAAATGGAAATTTTATTGATAAAACCTTTTCAATTGTAGCCAATATCTTATTACGAATAATTCCGACAACTTCGGGAGAAAAAGAGGCATTCACCTATTACAGAGATGGTGCGATTTGATTTTTTTTTTTTTTTATTTATTTTCTTTTCTATTTTTTACTGCTCTCAGTCTT